ACCCTTCTTTCGAAGCAGGGAAACGCAGTGGAGTTACGCTCACCAATCCTATTATACGAGTATATCTATATACCTGTCAACTGCTGAACCGAATTTTCATCTCTCTTTTACCAAATTTACTTACTGGGAGACTCCACTCGGGTCAGGTTTAGACGAGGTACCTGGACCTTTTTCATTACTCATTGCTTTTTCATGGAGTGGTAAGGTTCCACTTCATACTGACGACGGCCGAGGAGGGTTCAAATCTATTCCCGCCCGCAATCAATCATCCCTAAAGGGGTGGTTGATTCCCTCTTCCTACAGAAAGTTTCTTTTCTCACGACCTGACAAGCCCACGCCTGCCTCGTAAGCAAATCTTTTTTTCAGTATCAATAAAATAATAACATATGAAGATGCAGAAAAGATAGGCATTCTCCTTCCGCCTAAACACTTGGATGTAGCAGCATGGGTCGTCACTGCCCAACCCCAGCTGTGCATCGCGCGAAAATACTTATATCTCCTCCGGAGTAGACGGGTGATCATTTTCCTAGCAAGTCATTCCGGGTGCGAAAGGACAAATACAAGCTAGATAGGAGAATGTCAGGATCAATTACCGAAGAAGATATAACTATTTCGTAAGTTGCAGAGACAGACTAGTTGGGACAGCAGAACCGGCTTCTAATAAAAATCATTCGAAAAAAAAAAGAGTTCGCGTCACAAGAAGTGGGTCTGGAATAAAGTATTCCGTGTGATCCCGATAATGGGATCTATTAATATACCCGATAGGATTGATGCTAGTGCACGAATGATCATAGCTATTTCAATAGAACTTTTTGAAATTGATGGAGAAACTAATGAATTTCGTATATAAGTTGTGGATACATCGCTCCTCCCATTCTTCCCAGTGAACATTAATTTAATTATTTTGAGATAATAGTAGATAGAAATGACACTTGTGACGAGCGCTACCAGAACTGATGGGTACGAACCAGCTTTCCATCCATGCCAAAAGAGATAGAGTTTACCAAAAAAACCGGATGGTGGAGGGATACCCCCTAGGGATGGTGAACGTAAAACCGGAGAGAATGTTAGAACAGGATCCTTCATGTATAATCCCGCGTAATCCCTAATATTATCAGTTCCGGTTCGTAAACCGAATGAGGTGATACGAGCAAAAGTTCCCAGATTCATGAGTATATAAATAAACGTATAAGTTATCATACTTGCGTAACCGTTCTCCGGGTCTGCAGCAAGTACCCCAATCATAATATATCCAATTTGGCTTATAGAGGGATAAGCTAGCATACGTTTCATGCTTATTTGAGTAACGGCAATTAGATTTCCTAATATCATGCTAGAGGCAGCTAATAATCCTACCACCATATGCCACTCATTAGGGAAATGTGGAAAAATTAGACCGAAGAGTCGCGTAAATAAAGCCGGAGCTGCTACTTTAGAGGTAACAGAGAGAAAAGCAACGACTGGTATAGGAGAGTCAGAGTCGAAAAGAAGATTTCCGATCTTTCCGCTCATTCAGAACCGTGCATGAAATTCTTACTTCACACGGCTCTTGGTTCATAAGAGATTCACAACTGATATTGCTCCCGGAACCTTCCTCGTGTATGTCTCAAATCCATTCTTCCTTGAAT